TCGTGAGATCGTGCACCTTTCTTTCCTAGTTATGAAGAAAAAATAAATCAAATTAAAGTGCAGTTGGTTGGATCCAGCCTATTATTGAAATAAACAACTCGCACACACTCCCTTTCCAAAAAAGATCAATACACCCAGTACTACACTTAGATTTATTGGATTTGTTGCTAAAATATCGGTATTAAATCCAAAACCCCCGGCGGATGGCCAGTGACCCAAGGAAACGAAGGAATCCGTTACATTTTTCATATGATCTCCTCTTATAGATAGGACTAACAAAATTTAATATAGCTCTTTTTGTATTACCTTACCCCTTTGTTTTATTAATTTCCTTATTTCTCAATTGATTTCTTTATTTCAATTCAAGTTCCCAATCAGAAAGAAAATACTTAAATTAAACTTAAGTAGTTTAGTATTAGGTTCCAGGTCTCATGTCAATTGCTAAATACCGCATTTGTTGCAAGGCTTCCTAACCTAAAAACAAAAGGGTTTCCGTTGGACTAAGAGCGGGAAGGAAGAAAGCGAGTGGATCTGCCAATTCCTGATCCTCAAATTAGTCCTTCCCATGGGGAGTATTGTCTCAACGAATAATTGAAAATTATTTTATTGTAGGAGTTAAATCTTGATATAATTTGAAAAAGCAAGCGACAAAACCCAGGTAATACAATAAGAAAAAAAAAACTTTCACATTTCTAGGATTAACCTAAACAAAAGGATTTGCAAATAAAAGTGCTAATGCCACGACCAGTCCATAAATTGTTAAAGCTTCCATAAAAGCCAGACTTAGCAATAAAGTACCTCGTATTTTACCCTCTGCCTCTGGTTGTCTCGCGATACCTTCTACGGCTTGTCCTGCAGCAGTACCTTGACCAACTCCAGGTCCAATAGAAGCCAGCCCTACGGCCAATCCAGCAGCAATAACGGAAGCGGCAGAAATCAGTGGATTCATGGTAAGCTCCTCACAAAAATAAAGAAATGGTTAATGATACAATCAACCAATGAATTCTGACTTATTATTCCTTCCATTACTAAAGTCGATCCGGTCGAAATAGCTAAGACCTACGAATTAAAGTAATGAGATTGTTAAATCATCAGAACTACTTCGATATTTCATTTTATATTCCTATCCATGGAGTCTTTATCAATCCATAAGGCTCTAATTCTTTTATTTCTTTATTCCGAGCCATTTTTTCAATTCCATTATTTCAATTCTTCACGCTTTCTCTTCTATATACCATGCCCAATTTCGTCTGTTTATTCATTCGTTCCAGACGAAACAGAAAGACTTATATGGAAACCCCCATCTAAATTCACGGTGTGGTAGGTAGGAAAAGAAATAAGAAAAGAAATAAAAAAATAAAATATGAATTGTTTCTATATAACTAGTAAATATCTAATATCACATATACATGTCTTTCTTCCATACCGTAAACCAAACATTTGGATTTTCTATTCACTCGGATTCTGGAATTTTTCTTTGAAACATGCATAAGAATTGGTTTATAGCCATTACATATACTTAGGTTAACCCCCTAACTCTTTTTTTTTTTTACAATTCCAAAATATCGTAATCTTTTTTACTACTACTCTAGATCGTATATACTATATTTGTATCTATTTTCTGTTCCAAAATAGTTTATCCGAACCGTCCATACACTGTGTTGGGAAAAGCTAAAAAAAGATTTTGTTTGAAAGCTAGTCAATGATGACCCTCCATGGATTCACCTATATAAGCCGCAGCTAAAGTTGCAAAAATAAGAGCTTGAATACCACTCGTAAATAATCCAAGGAACATGACAGGTATAGGAACTACTGAAGGTACTAAAGAAACAAGAACAACAACTACCAATTCATCAGCCAATATATTACCAAAAAGTCGAAAACTTAGTGATAGGGGTTTTGTAAAATCTTCTAGGATGTTAATAGGTAAAAGGATTGGAGTTGGTTGAATGTATTTACCGAAATAACCCAATCCCTTTTTTGTAAGACCCGCATAGAAATATGCCATTGACGTCGGTAAAGCTAAAGCAACAGTAGTATTTATATCATTCGTGGGTGCGGCTAACTCCCCGTGGGGTAACTGTAAGATTTTCCGAGGTAAAAGAGCCCCTGACCAGTTAGAAACAAAAATAAATAAGAACATAGTCCCAATAAAGGGCACCCAAGGACCATATTCTTCTCCAATTTGAGTTTTACTCAAGTCCCGAATGAATTCAAGGACATATTCGAAGAAATTCTGACCGTCAGTAGGAATGGTTTGTGGATTTCGAACAGCTATAGCGGCTGAACCTAGTAAGATAGCCATTACAACCCAAGAAGTAATAAGTACTTGGGCATGTACCTGGAAACCTCCGATTTGCCAATAGAAATGTTGGCCTACCTCCACACCGGATATATCGTATAGCCCCTTTAGTGTGTTGATGGAACATGGTAGAACATTCATATTAACCTCTGACAGAACTAGAACTAAAAAAAGGAATTATTTTGATTCGACCATCTC